GATGTAGAAATAGAAAAAACTTCCGAAACGAAGGAGACTAAACAGGACGAAGAAGGATTCACCGAAGAAGATCCTTCCCCTTTTTCGGAAGAAAAGGAGGATCCTCCGGACAAAATGGATGAAACGGAAAAGATCCGAGTGAATGGAAAGGACAAAACAAAGGATGAATTCCACTTGCACTTAAAAGAAGCATGCTATAAAAACAGCCCAACTTCTTATTCTGGCAATCAAGATATTTCGAAGTTAGAAATACTTAAAGAAGAAGAGAAAAACCTCTTCTGGTTTGAAAAACCCCTTCTTTCTCTTCTTTTCGACTATAAACGTTGGAATCGTCCAACGCGATATATAAAAAACAATCGATTTGAAAATGCGGTAAGAAATGAAATGTCACAATCTTTTTTTTATACATGTCAAAATGATGGAAAACAAAGAATTTCTTTTACATATCCACCCAGTTTATCCATTTTCTGGGAAATGATACAAAGAAAGATTGCGTTGTCTACAACAGAAAAATTCTTATACGATGAACTATACAATTATTGGATTTATACCAATGAACAAAAAAAAAACAGCTTAAGCACTGAATTTGCTAATAGAATTGCAGTTCTAGACAAAGGACTTTTTTATATAGATGTACTCGAGAAAAAAACTCGATTATGCAATGAGAAAACGAAAAAAGAATATTTGCCAAAAATAAATGATCCTTTCTTAAATGGATCCTATCGGGGAATAATAAAAAAATGCTTTTCACCCTCGATTATAAATGAAACTGCAGTCAAAAATGAGATAGATGGGATTTTTATAAATAAGATTCATAGTATTCTTCGTAATGATTATAATTACCAGGAATTTGAACCGAAAAAAGATCTATTAAAAAAAAAAAAAGAAATTAGGCATTTCATGCCTTTAATGAGTCAATTTGCTGGGGAATCAATATTCAATCTGAAAGAAATGTCTTTACTTCCAGAAGATCAAGACAAATGGATCCCATTTTTAGTTGATGCAATCATAGGACTAAAAAAAAATAATAAATTAATAAAAAAATCAATAGATAGAAAAAATACAAAAAAAGATAGGAAGAGATGCGACCCCCTCCTGTATATTTGACACTTTCTGCTACAAAAAAGTTGGTAATACCAAACCCATTCGGAATTCCATCAATTATTCGTCTATCAATAATAGAAACTACCTCGGCCAAACCTCTTACACCCTTAATTAAATATGTTGCATAAAAAGCATCGATATAACCACGATTAGAAGACCAATTATATATAATATTTTGAATTTTGTCCCCCCAAATTTTCGTCGGACCTCGTTTATAAAATAAATTAATTAAGTCCATATTTTTTAACGATGAATAAATAGGTTTATAACAAAAAAAGGCTAGAAAGATTCCTAACACAGCTATACTAACCGAAAAAGTTGCATTTATTGCAAATTCATACCAATCAAAAGCATTTTTCGAAGTTGAATGTAAAGGATTTACGGATAGCGTTAACCATTTAGTTAATATATCCAATCCGATTCCTTCTTGGTTAAACGGAATTCCTACGAATCCAATGAAGAAAGTAAAAAAAATCAATACAACGAGAGTAAATAACATAGTATTGTCTGATTCAGGAGGATAGGCAGAAATTTTCTTATTGTTAAAATCGATATTGATAAACGTACTAAAAGGCTCCATTATTTTAAAAAATTTTAGGGAAATTTTATATGGTTTTTTGATAAAAACCGAAACCCCTTCCCTATTATTATTCATTGTTAATAAGGTAAATAAGGATACGTTTTTTTTAACCGTTTTCAATCCTTCTTTACCCCACGGAGATATTGAATAGAGGGAACTACTTTTTTTGCCACTGAAATTTTTACAAAAAAGATTTAAATGGCCATCAAACGTAAGTAAATAGATTCGAAACATATAAAATGCGGTTAATCCGGCTGTGAAATAAGCTATTATTGCGAAAATTGGAGAATACAACCAACTATCATTAAGAATTTCATCCTTGGACCAAAAACAAGCAAGAGGTGGAATACCACAAAGAGAAAGCGTACCTATTAAAAATGCCTTTTTTGTAATTGGAACATGTTTTGTTAATCCTCCCATAAGAACCATATTCTGACTTTTATCTGGAGAATATCCAACAAGTGTTTCCATTGAATGAATAAGTGATCCGGATCCTAAAAACAATAATGCTTTTGAATAAGCATGAGTAATCAAATGAAATAAAGCAGCATGGTAAGAACCCATACCTAGGGCTAACATCATATAACCCAATTGAGACATTGTAGAATAAGCTAAACTTCTCTTAATGTCTTTTTGAGCAAGAGCTAAGGTAGCTCCTAAAAATACAGTGATTATACCGATAAAAGCGATTACATACATTATATAAGGTATAATTATGAAAAGAGGAAAAAGTCGGGCGACTAGAAAAATCCCCGCTGCGACCATGGTCGCGGCATGTATGAGAGCTGAAATAGGAGTAGGCCCCTCCATAGCATCGGGTAACCATACATGAAGGGGAAATTGGGCGGATTTTGCAACTGCACCAGCAAATAAGAAGAAAGTACATAAAATACAAAATAAAAGATTGACCTTATTATTTTGAATTAAGTCATTAAATGTTGCAAACAAATCACGACAATCGAAACTTCCAGTTACCCAATAAAGACCTAAAATGCCTAATAATAAGCCAAAATCTCCTACACGATTAGTCACAAATGCTTTTTGACAAGCCCTCGCGGCAATCGGTCGTGTAAACCAAAAACCTATTAAGAGATATGAAGACATTCCAACTAATTCCCAAAAAATATAAATTTGTATCAAATTGGAACTAGTAACTAATCCTAACATGGAAGTAGTGAAAAAACTCATATAAGCAAAAAATCTTAAATATCCCTGATCATGACACATATAATTATCACTATAAATAAGAACCAAAATTGCAACAGTAGTTATTAACACTGACATAATAGAAGTAAGTGGATCGAACAAGTAGCCAAATTCTAAAACAAAATCATTATTAATAGTCCAAGACCATACATATTGAAAAATGGAATTACTATTAATTTGTTGAATCGACAGCGTCATCGAAAAAAGCATAGCGAGAGTTAATAAAAAAATACTAGAAAATGCCCATATACGCCGAAGATTTTTTGTTGCAGTCGGAAAAAGGAGAAGTCCCACTCCTATTAAAAAAGGAACTGGAAGTGGAATGAAGGGTATGATCCATGCATATTGGTATATATGTTCCATAATATAATAGAAATAATTAAATTCAAATTTAAATTTTTATCAGTTCTTGTCTTTTTTGAAATAAATCCCTTAAAAATCAAGATATATATAACATAATATAATATTATTAATAACTTAATTAATATATTAATTTTTTATTTTAATATAGAGATAGATATCGAATTTTTTTATATTAAAATCAAGAAGTTCTTATTGGTCAAATAAAAATTTTATTACTAAAAATGAATGCTTAGTGATTATTACGTAAATTTGAATATATGAAATTGAGAAGGAAGAGAAAAAAATCTCACTTTCCTTTACATTTAAATAATTTGAAATGCATATTAGCTTAGAGGATAAAAAAGACCTTTAATCATAAGTATTGGATTTATCGGCATGGTTTATTATGTGGATATAAATTCAATTTAAATACAACAAAAAAAATGGAGAAGAGATATAAGATGACATTTTCAAAAAATAAATGAAGAGAAATACATAGATAATAAAAAAAAAAAAAGATTTGTTTGAACAATAGATGTCTTTCACATCCAACTATATCAATGAAGAATTAATTTAATTTGAAATGGCAGTTCCAAAAAAACGTACTTCTATTTCCAAAAAGTGTATTCGTAAAAATATTTGGAAAAAGAAGGGATATTGGGCGGCGCTAAAAGCTTTTTCGTTAGCAAAATCTCTTTCTACGGGGAATTCGAAAAGTTTTTTTGTACAAAAAATAAATACTCAAACCTTGGAATAATCGGAATCGTTCTGCTTAAAAAAAAGCCTAACATAAAAAATTAGGATGACAAATTTTGAAGAAATTGCATTTTTTTTATTTTAATCTAAAATAAAAAATGCAATTTCTGAAGATTCTATTTTTAAAAAATTGTTCAATAAAAAAAGACAAATTTTTCGTATTTGACATATTTAGTTCAATATTAAAGTGGTTTGTTAAACCATAAAATAAGCTATAGAGAATGAAAATTAGAATTTTTTTAGATCTACCTCGGAATGAAATAGAGAAAATCCTATTTAGAAAAGTTCTAAACATAAAACATGAAAGTCCATTAACAAATTAAAGTAGGACTCTAAAATGAACTTAAAATCAAATTCCAATTTGCCCATTTTTTATCCAATTTTTTATTTGAACCTCGTGTATTGAATGAATCTCGACGATTGAATAAAAAAGGGGTATTATAATTTCAAAGAAGCCGCTATGGTGAAATTGGTAGACACGCTGCTCTTAGGAAGCAGTGCGATAGCATCTCGGTTCGAGTCCGAGTGGCGGCAGACCATTTTAAAAATCATAAAAAGAATTCAACAGTTATACAGCCTATAACTAAATGAAAAAAAAAATTTTTGAAATTTTAATGCATTTTATTATCATATTTTAATTTGATAATTGGGGAGTTTTTTTATAATTTTATATGATATTTTTGACTTTACAACATATTTTGACGCATATTTCTTTTTCAATGGTTTCCGTTGTAATTACGCTCCATTTGATAACTTTATTAGTCAATGAAAAAGTACGACTATATAATTCATTAGAAAAAGGCATGATAATTTCTTTTTTATCTATAACGGGATTCTTAGTTACTCGTTGGGTTTATTTGAAATCTTTCCCATTAAGTAATTTATATGAATCATTAATCTTCCTTTCTTGGAGTTTTTATATTATTCATATGATTCCATATTTTAAAAAACAAAAAAAGAATTTAACTGCAATAACTGCACCGAGTGCTATTTTTACCCAAGGGTTTGCTACTTCCGGACTTTTAACGGAAATGCATCAATCTTCACTATTAGTACCTGCCCTTCAATCTCATTGGTTAATGATGCACGTCAGTATGATGGTACTCAGTTATGCCGCTCTTTTATGCGGATCATTATTATCTGTAGCACTTCTAATTATTCTATTTCCAAAAGATATAATAATGATTTTTGATAAACGAAACCATTTATTAAATGAGTCATTTTTCTTCAGTGAGATTCAACACATGAAAAAAAAATGGAATATTTTCCAAAATGTTTCATCCTTTTCTGTTAAAAATTATTACAGGTCTCAATTAATTGAACAACTGGATCATTGGAGTTATCGTGTTATTAGTTTCGGATTTATCCTGTTAACCATAGGGATTCTTTCCGGAGCAGTATGGGCTAATGAGGCATGGGGGTCATATTGGAATTGGGACCCAAAGGAAACTTGGGCATTTATTACTTGGACTGTATTTGCAATTTATTTACATATTAGAACAAATAAAAATTGTCAGAGTGTCAATTCTGCAATTGTAGCTTTTATAGGCTTTCTTATAATTTGGATATGCTATTTTGGAGTCAATCTCTTAGGAATAGGGTTACATAGTTATGGTTCATTCATATTAACACTTAATTAAAAGTAAGAAAGAACCCTACGACTACAAACATCGAACAAGGAATTTTTTATAAACTTATAAACAGGTGAGAACCATTAAAATGGTTCTCACAAACGTCAAACATGCTCGATTAACGTTGGAATGACGCCATTCTTCTCTTCTTACAAATATAGATAAGTTTGTTTTATTTTATTAAATGAAATAAAACAAACTTATCTATAAAAAAAAATTGGATAGAATAGCTTCTACCTTATCAGCGGATAATGAAAGAACGAAATCCGGGTAAATCCCAACACCTAGTACTGGTAGAAAGATAGAAGTCGAAATAAAAAATTCTCGTGGCCCAGAATCCAAAAAATAAGAGTTTGTAATATTAAAAATTTTATATCCATAAAACATTTGACGTGACATAGATAATGAATAAATAGGAGTTAATATCATTCCAATTGCCATTGTAAAAGTAATTAGTATTTTTGGCATTAAAAGAAGTTTTTGGCTCGTAATTATTCCAAAAAAGACTATTAATTCCGCAACGAAACCACTCATGCCCGGTAACGCAAGGGATGCCATTGAAAAGCTACTGAATAATGTAAATATTTTGGGCATTGGAATAGCTATTCCACCCATTTCGTCGAGATAAACAAGACGTATTCTATCGTAACTAGTTCCCGCTAAGAAAAAAAGAGCAGCACCAATAAATCCATGAGAAATTATTTGTAAAATAGCTCCATTAAGTCCCGTTTCAGTTATCGAACTAATTCCTATAATTATAAAACCCATGTGAGATACAGAGGAATAGGCTATTCGTTTTTTTAAATTACGTTGTCCCGAAGATGTTAAAGCTGCATAGATTATTTGCATTGTGCCTATTATTATTAACCAAGGAGAAAATATCAAATGAGCATGAGGTAATAATTCCATATTGATCCGAACCAACCCATACGCTCCCATTTTTAATAAGATTCCCGCTAGAAGCATACAAGTACTGTAATGGGCTTCCCCATGGGTATCCGGTAACCATGTATGTAAAGGTATAATTGGTAATTTGACAGCAAAGGCAATAAAAAATCCAATATAAAATATTAGTTCTAATGCCAAGGGATACGATTGATTAATTAATGTTTCCAAATTTAAGGTAGGTTCGGTAGAACCATATAAACCAATACCGAGAACCCCCATTAAAAGAAAAATGGAACCCCCCGCCGTATACAAAATAAATTTAGTAGCGGAGTAAAGGCGTTTCTTTCCTCCCCACATAGATAAAAGTAGATAAACTGGAATTAATTCTAATTCCCACATTATGAAAAAAAGTAAAAGGTCTCGGGACGAAAATAATCCTATTTGACCACTGTACATTGCTAACATCATAAAGTGAAATAATCGGGAATCCCGAGTAACTGGAAAAGCTGCTAAAATCGCTAAAGTAGTGATGAATCCCGTTAGTAAAATGGGTCCTATCGAAAGTCCATCTATTCCTAATCTCCAGTGGAAATTAAAAAAGTGTATCCATTTATAATCTTCTGCCAGTTGGATTAATGAATCGTCCGGTCGGAAATGATAACAAAATGCATAGGTCATAATAAGCAGTTCCAAGGCAGCTGTGCATATAGTATACCACCTTATTAACTTATTTCCTCTCTGAGGAAGAACGAAAATTAAAGAACCCGCAAATATGGGCAAAACTACAATTGTTGTTAACCAAGGAAAAAAATTCGTGGTAAAGACAAGATACACTTGGGCCAAAAAGCGCGTACCCGAAAATTAAGGGCCTTTTCGGGTACGGATTTTTGTCAGTAAAAAAATCCAAATTTTATAAAATAAATGGATTCAAATGACATTTTCCGGAACGTATCAATAAGCTAGACCCATGCTCCGAGTTGTTTCATACCATAAATAAACTCGAACGCTTAAAAAATCCGTTGGACAAGCGGATTCACATCTCTTACACCCAACACAGTCCTCGGTTCTTGGGGCAGAAGCTATTTGTTTAGCTTTACATCCGTCCCAAGGTATCATTTCTAATACATCTGTGGGGCAAACTCGAACACATTGCGTACACCCTATACATGTATCATAAATCTTTACTGAATGTGACATTGGATCTCTAATTATTTTAATTTCATTAATTTGAATTTTCGATCTAGTTCGAGTAAAGGAATGAAGTATATATTCAAATACCAGATGAATCAATGATTTTCCAGAATTTTTTTTTTTAATCGACTTCTGGATTGGATTGGTAACTTACTAAAAAATAAAAGAGGTCCAAAATACTTTGATTTCTTACATTTAAAAAGTATGTTCTACTCTAAAGTACGATACCTAGGAATCTAAATTGAACTAATGAATAAAAAAAAAAAAATGACAATATATTATATATACAATATTTATAATAAATATATTATTCTAATTTTAAGTATATAATCTAATCTAATTATAAATATATAATATACTAATATTTATTTCTAATAAGCGAATATAAATATATTATTCTAATTTTAAGTATATAATCTAATCTAATTATAAATATATAATATACTAATATTTATTTCTAATAAGCGAATATAAAAATATAATAATAATATATATTTCTCGAATAAAAAAAAACTATTTATTATTTATTCAATAAATTCGATTGATTGATACGAGTTGATTTTTTGTTACGATAAATTGATGAAACAATAGCAAGCCCAATAGCTGCTTCAGCGGCTGCAATAGCTATAACAAAAATTGAGAAAATGTTTCCTTTTAATTGGCGGCTATCAAAAAAATCAGAAAATGTTACAAAATTGAGATTAACTGCATTCAATATAAGTTCAAGACACATAAGAGCCCGAACCAAATTTCGGCTTGTGACTAATCCATAGATTCCGATAGAAAATAAATAAGCACTCAAAACAAGTACATGTTCGAGTATCATTGCCCAACTCCTTATCAATATAAATTTCTATTCATCAATCTCAACAACAATTAAACCTATTTGATTGACTAGAATACAATAAGTTCAAATCAAATATCAACGTCAAATTTCAAATTAAAAGAATAACTTAAAAGCAAAAAAAGAGGTTGGTAATAAGAAATCTAACTCAAAGTTTCTAAATTAACCTGAATAGAATTTAATGTAAATGAAGATGAGAAAATAGCATTTTTTTTATTGCTAGTTTTAAAAATGAATTATTGACGCGCGACAGCAATTGCGCCTATTAAAGCAACTAAAAGAATTATTGAAATTAATTCAAAGGGAAGAAAAAAGTCTGTTGATAAATGAATTCCGATTTGTTGACTAGTAGTTATCAAATCTTGTTCTAGAATCTGGTTTGATTTTGTAGTCCAAATAATACCATACCATGACGTATTTAGAATAGTAATAATTAATGAAACAAAAAGACTTGTACAAATCAATGAAGTGACTTTGTCCCCAACAGTCCACAGACGCAAATTTGTGTCATATTCTGGTCCACTCATAAACATTACAGCAAATATTATTAAAACATTTATAGCTCCTACATAAATAAGGAGTTGGGCAGAAGCTACAAAATGCGAATTGGCTAGAATATAGAATAAAGATATACAAACAAGAACCAATCCCAAGGAAAAAGCAGAAAAAATAGTATTGTTAAATAATACTACTCCTAGACCCCCCAATATAAGACCTATCCCGAGAAAGACTAAAAGAAAATCATGTATTGGTCCAGGTAAATCCATTATATATAAAAAAAGAGATAAAAAATCAGAATGTTTCATGATCTTATTGAATTGAACAGGAAAAAGGAGTCGTGCGTTCCTAATTATTAAATTATTAAATCCTAATGTTTATGTGGGTAAAATTGTTGGGTTGGACCCATTGCATTATTTTTTTTTTTCGTTTTATTTCTAACTAAAGTAGTTAGAAATAAAAATGATTTAAACTAATGACAGTAACCAGATTTTCAATACAAGTTTTGATTTTCACCAATCAATAAAATAGCGAATAGTTTGCATTTTTCATTATTGACCAAAAAACGGTCAACTTTTTAAATTTAAATTCACTATTGATCCTTTTGATCCTTTAATATTATTTGATTTTTATTACCTTTATTTACTCATTCAGTAATTAGGAAGTTTTTTTAATCAAAGGATTTTGCTTTTGTTTGAGGTGAATTCAAAATTGTTCGAATTGTGTAATCATCAGTTATTGATATTGGTAAACGACCCATAGCAATTTGATTATAATTTAATTCATGACGATCATAAGTAGAAAGCTCATATTCTTCAGTCATTGATAAACAATTTGTTGGACAATACTCAACACAATTACCACAAAAGATACAGATTCCGAAATCAATGCTATAATTAAGTAATCGTTTTTTTCTAATATTGGTTTCCAATTTCCAATCAACAACAGGTAAATCTATAGGACATACACGAACACATACTTCGCAAGCAATACATTTATCAAACTCAAAGTGTATTCGACCACGAAAACGCTCTGAGGTTATTAATTTTTCATAAGGATATTGAATAGTTACAGGTAAACGGTTGACATGAGATAGGGAAATCATAAAACCTTGACCGATATACCTTGCCGCGCGTACTGTTTGTTGACCATAAGTGATGAACTCAGTTACCATAGGGAACATATAGTAAATATCAAAATATAAAAAAAGATTTTGTTTATTTCTCTTGTTTGACACAAATTTTAATTTTAGTGAATACCAAATATTAGCGTTTTTTTTTATAATGAAAGGAGTTGGTAAGAAGTTGTTAATAATAGATTACCTAAAGAAATAGGTAAAAGAAATTTCCACCCAAAATTTAATAATTGATCCATTCTCAGTCTAGGTAAAGTCCATCTTGTTGCGATCGGAATGAACAAGAACAAAAACGTTTTCGCTAATGTAATGAAAATACTAAATGTAGTTTCAAAGAGTCCTCCCACTTTATTCATTTCAAAAAACTCAGGAATGAATATATCTGGAATAGATAAATCCCAACCACCCAAGTAAAGAACAGTTACAAATAATGAAGAGACTAGTAGATTTAGATAGGAAGCAACATAAAATAAACCAAATTTAATCCCTGAATATTCAGTTTGATAACCTGCTACTAATTCTTCTTCTGCTTCTGGTAAATCAAAGGGTAATCTTTCGCATTCTGCTAGAGAGGAAATTATAAAAATAAAAAATCCTATGGGTTGCCGCCACAAATTCCACCCCAAAATCCCATATTTTGACTGCGCCTCAACTATATCAACTGTACTTGAACTGTTAGATAATTATAGTAGATGATAAGATCACTCTTGTCATCGCTAGTACAGAACCGTACATGAGATTTTCAGCTCATACGGCTCCTCGAGAGCCATAAATAAATCTAAGGATTGATTCGATAATTCTTTACAGATATTCTTGTAGGATAAAGAAAGTCAGAGTAAAACGAAAGATCCTGAATTAAACCAATGGAATTCTGTTTGCGAGACTATAATAATGCTTCAGAATTGATCTCATCCTTTGACTGACGAAAGTTTTGTTGAGTAATAACTGAATCCTTGAATAAAATACTCCTTTTACAAATAAAATTCTTTTTTTTTTAGACTGAAACATTCATTCATGACATTCCATTTACATGAATATGTATATAAAAAATCGGTTTGTGAAATTCATTTTATTTTTTTTCGTCCCTATTATTTCTATTACTTTTATTTAAACCTCAAAAAAGTTAAAGGATTACTTCGTTCCTGATAGTTATTCACTTAATAGGTGGATAGGAGCATACTCTGGATTGGAATTTATGAGAGTACTACTTGATAATTTCTACCAATTTAAAGCCTCACTTAGTATTTCTTTTTTGTAAATTAAGAATAACTTACATAAGTTCTATTACAAATCCTTTGTGTACTTTGGTGTTCCTAATCATCCACTTATTTTGACTCAATCTATATATATGGGTAATACGGTTAGTAAAAACTCCATTCAATTCTTCTTTTGAACCCGCTTCAAGTTATAATTACTAATAAAATTAAAAAACTTGGGGATAAACTAACTTGACTGCGTATGTTTGTTTATTTAGGTTTAGCCCTTGTACATAGGAAATGAGATTTTTTTTTTTTTACTGCGAAGTTCGAGGCTGTTTTTTTTTTTTCACTCATCTAACTATCTGGTTTAATTTATCAACCCTAGCAAATGAAGATATCTAGTTAATACCTTTCTTCGAAATACAAATTTTAGAAACCTAAAATTGAAGACTTATATCTTAACGAATCACACGTAGAGATATTGATAACACACATAGAGTTAATGGTATTTCATAACTAATGGATTGGGCAGCTGCCCGTAGACCACCTAAAAAGGAATATTTATTGTTTGAGCCATATCCTGACATAATAAGTCCAATTGGAGCAATACTTGAAATAGCGATCCATAAAAAAACACCAATACTGAGATCGGCTAGAACAAGGTGATAGCCAAACGGAATTACTGAATAACTTAGCAAAATGGATATCACGGCTAGAGAGGGCCCGATACTAAATAAGCGTGTATCTCCCCTAGATGGAAGAAGATTTTCTTTAAAAAGAAGTTTTGTTCCGTCTGCTAAAGCTTGAAGAATTCCCAAAGGACCGGCATATTCGGGTCCAATACGTTGTTGTATACCTGCGGATATTTCTCTTTCTAACCATACGATTACTAGTACACCTATCGTGATTCCCAATACAAGAATCGCAATGGGGAAAAGTATCCATAGAGTCCCATAAATCTCTTTTAAGGATTCCAATCTGTAAAAAGAAGTGATATTTTGTATTTTTGTTGTATCAATTATCATTTCAACGATCAACTTCTCCCATAATGATATCTATGCTACCTAATATCGTCATAATATCAGCCAATTTCATTTTTTTAACTAACTGAGGAAGAATTTGCAAATTTATAAAACCAGGTGGACGAATTTTCCATCTCCACGGAAAAACATTCTGATCTCCTATCAAAAATATCCCCAACTCCCCCTTTGGAGCTTCAATTCTCACATAAAGTTCTTGTTTCGACAATTCAAAAGTAGGAGACGGTTTTTTACTAATGAATCGATAATCAAAATCATTCCATTCGGGATATTTTATCTTATCAAAGCGTCGAGTTTCTAAATTTTCATAGGGACCCCCCGGAATTCCTTCTAGAGCTTGTTGAATAATTTTGATAGATTCTGCCATTTCACCTATTCGTACTAAATAACGAGCTAATGAATCCCCTTCTTTTTGCCATTGAACTTCCCAATCAAATTCGTCATAACACTCATAATGATCAACTTTACGAAGATCCCATTGGATTCCGGAAGATCGTAGCATCGGTCCTGATAAGCCCCAGTTTATTGCCTCTTCTTCGCCAATAACACCTACCCCCTCAACTCGTTCTAAAAAAATAGGATTTCGTGTAATTAATTGCTGGTATTCAGCAAGCCCGGTTAAAAAATAATCACAAAAATCTAAACATTTATCTATCCATCCATAAGGGAGATCGGCAACCACTCCTCCAATACGAAAAAAATTATGCATCATTCTCATACCGGTGGCCGCTTCAAATAAATCATAAATTAATTCTCTTTCTCTGAAAATATAGAAAAAGGGAGTCTGCGCGCCAATATCCGCCATAAAAGGGCCGAGCCATAACAAATGAGAAGCTATACGGCTTAACTCCAACATAATAACTCGGATATAGCTAGCCCTTTTAGGTACTTGAATATTTCCCAATTGTTCGGGTCCATTTACAGTTATTGCTTCTGTGAACATAGTCGCTAAATAATCCCAACGTGTTACATAAGGTAGATACTGTATAATGGTTCTGTTTTCTGCAATTTTCTCCATCCCTCTGTGTAAATACCCTAATACGGGTTCGCAGTCAATAACATCTTCACCATCTAAAGTAACAATAAGGCGGAGAACGCCATGCATTGATGGGTGCTGAGGGCCAATATTGATTATCATCAGATCTTTTCTTGTAGTTGGTACAGTCATAGATTTTGCCCCGATTCATTCTTTCATGAATTCTTTTTTACATTTTCCATGAATTTCTGAAAAAAAAAGTTCATCGAAATTCAATATCTAATAAATCAAATAATTCAAAACAACTCTTCAAATTAACGCGTTTTTAGCTCTCGAATGTTCAATTGACTGATTAATTCTTTATAACGTACTCTATTTTTTTTTGATAAAAAAACCAGTAGGCGTTGACGTTTTCCTAGAATTTTTCGTAGACCTCTTTGAGATGAATAATCCTTTTTATGCAATTTCAAATGTGAAGTAAGTCTTCGTATCTTGGTGGTAAAACATAACACTTGAAATTCAGCAGATCCCTTGTTTTCTTCGTTTTTTTCAGGCGAAAGCCCGGATATGACTAAATTTTTGTTCATAAATTATTAACCTTCCTTATTTTTTTTATTTCCAAAAGAAAATTTTAAATGTTCTTGATCAGGAATACTAATGCCAGCCTTTTTAACTTAACCTGGTATAAACATTTCCCCTTTTTTTTTATTAAAATTCTAGTTATTCCTTTAGGGATCTAATTGATACGTCATCAAATTAGTAGCATATATCAGAACAGATAGCAGGATATAAATGCATTTTTAATCGTGGATACATATGTATTCTTAATATACTAAAACAACTACCGTTATTAGTATCAAAACAATAACGATTCATACATGCTAAATCTTCTAATTGATAATTAGGCCAAAGAAAGACTTTTAATTTTGTAACTGTATTGTTTTCGCGTCCAAGACCTTTATTTTCATCACAAAATTTATTACAATTTTTTGTCTGATTCCTGTTGTAAGATACAGTATTCCGATACATACCAGTATTAGTACTTGAATTCAAACAAATTCGAATTCTCAATTCTCTACGACGCCTAGGCGATAAAATTTTTTCAGGAACAAGTAAATCAAAATGGGTTTTGTCTCGATTTTGCATCACCGTTTGATATCTTGGAATCCATTCATCCAGATTCTTGTTATCAAGATTGTCGATGTTTCTTTTTTGATTATTTTGGTGTTTACTCTTATGAATCAATGAAATACCTATGCTTTGATACAGAATAAATTGTCCATCGCCCTTTACAGACAGACGAATGGGTTCAATAATAAATATCCCCCTTTTTATCAATTGTGTAAAAGTTAAATCTTTTTGAATCAGCATTATATTCAGACTTATTTCTCTTCTTTCAATCGAGGATATTGTAATTTCTCTTGGATTTTTCAATCTAAGCAGGAGACAGTAGACTTTGATATTATTGAGCAATTTTTGATTCAAAGAATCATCCCATCTCAATTGAAAAAGTAAATACCTTTTAAGGAAGAAATCGAGTTCGGCTTCTGGACTACTCTTGTCTTGTTTTTTTTTTCTACTATTTTCACTATCTGATCCTATATAATTATAATTTTCTTGAATAGTTTTGGGGGGATTTAAGATAAGAGATTCAGAATTTTTTTGCACATCGGGTCCGTGATCTCTTTGACTTACGAGTTCTTTTTTATCTTGATTGCTATTCTCTAATTCAACAGATTTTTTTTTATTTGCGATTATAGATGTTGTAAAAGGAGTCACTTTTTGCGTTCTATTGCTGTTTTTATTTTCGCTAAAATCACTTACATTAGAATTTGAAAAAAGGAAATTAATTGGTATAACCCATGGTTTCATTTTATATGCATTATAAAGTAAGAAAAATTCTGGGAAGAACCAAAAGTCTAGATTTGATATAGGATGACTTAGTATTTTTTCATTCATACCCATCCAATCAAAAAGGTTTTTTTTTTTGTGGAATTGGTTGATTTCTTGATAAATTATGCGATAAAAAAGATCTTTCTTTTCACTTTTAGAATTGTTAGGTTCAGTTTTAGTATTGTCAGTACTATTCCAAGCCTCGTTGTCTATTTTTTTTCTAAGACAAAAAGGGATAATGTTCCAATCAAAATATTTTCTATCTGTATTTTTTTCTATATACGAAGTATTCGTTATGCCTAAATCGAAATAATTAGTGATAAGGATACTCCACCACATGTCAAATAATTTGTCTTTAGGTATGTTGTAATTATAAGTATAAGATAATTCTTTGTTTTTATTTACTTCTAAAGGTTCTTCATAACTATGTGAATCCTTTTTATCTTTATAAAAAAGAAAATTATATGATAAAATATCATCTCGATAGTTTTTTTGTACATTTTTATTTTCAACCTCATAATGTTCAGTGACTCGATTATGCCGTTTTTGTGGTCCTAATTGCGACTTATATAAATCATATTTATAATTTTTTTTTAATTTTAACCATTTTTTCCATTGATTCAGTCTAAAATTGGAAAGTTTTTTAGTCTTTAATTTAGAAGACATTATTCCTTGTGTTCCAAAAAAATTTGTGATTTTCTTTTTTAAAAATGAGGGTGTTCCGCGATACTGAAAGGCAGATCGTAAGTTGAAGTTAATAACTTCGGATTGTGATATTTTATAAAATACATAGGCTTGGGAAAAAAAAGAAAAATCCCAACGAACCCCCAAATTCTTAAAAATATGGCTCCTAAAAGAAAAAAGTGATTTTATAAATTGAATGGTTTTTTTATTTGTTTTCTCAATCCTTTCTTTATTATTTTTTTTTTTAGAAATGAGTTTTTCACTCAAAGTCTTTGTTGAATCAAGCAAAAGTTCTATCTGAATTCGCGGAATAGTAATAATATAGAGAAAAATGTCGATGGATATCCTTTCTCTAAAAAATTTTTTTAAATTATTTAATTTACGAATTAATCGAGTAGTTCTTCTTTTTAATATTTGACCAAAATGTGTTTTGTTAGGTTTAATGGTTAATTTAAAAGTTTTGAATCCCCCCACTTTTGAAATTTTTTCTATTTGATTTTTGATTGTCCTTGTTCTATTAGACAGATCCCTCTTTTTTTGGTCTACCGATGAATCTGTAAAATTTGGACCATTTCTAAATTGGGCTTTAATGGATGATTCATGAACCGCATTATTATTGATTGTCGAATCTTTTTCTTTTTTTATTTCACTATATTCTTCGTTCAATCTAAATAGTCCAATCGGATTTAACGTTAAAATTTTGTTTCTTTTTTTGTTTAAAAGAAGAAAGCTTTTAATAATCAAATTGTTTGTTTCATTTGGAATCTTTAGAAAAAATGTGAGTTTTTCTTTGACAATTTTGAAAACTTGAAACCATTTCTTTATTAATTTTCGAATCTTTTTCTCGAGTTCGTTAAAAATAGGTTTAAAAAAGGAAGGTTGTTTTCGGGAGGAACCGAAAGGAAGTTCAGTTTCCATTCCCCAAACAGTTAAAAAACAAAAATTTTTTTTTTTTTCTTGTTTTTTCATTTGATCCTGATAAGAAGGTCTTTTCGTCGATTTGTGCCAAGGTTTTATAGAAAACGGGAATAGTATCTTTATCTGAATACCATCTTTTAACCAGTTTTTTGGAAATTCTGTTTCTGATAACTGAACACCATTATAAGTACATTTAACATGCATTTCTTTATTCCACTCTTTCAAATCCTCGGACCATTCAGGAAATTGGAATAATACTATACGACCCATATTTTTTGCGATTATGAATAAAGGTAATAGAACATATTTTCTAAAAATTGACTGAGTTACTAACATTAAACCTCTTATTATTTGAGCCAATGGAATGGTATCCCAGGCTTCCGCTATTTCTATTCGTGCTTTTTCTTTTCTTTTTTCTTCGTCTCTTTTATATCTTTTTTTTTTCTCTTTGTCCTTTATTTCTTCTTCTGTATAATCCAAAATTTTTAATTTTTGCGTTTTTTTAATATAATTTTTAAAAATAGGTTTAATTAATTGTGAAATGTTAATAGATAAAAAAGAAGATTTCTCTATTCTGTCTAAAAAAAGAGGTGAATGTATATTAGCTTGAAATAA